CATACGAATCTTTTGTCTCCAGCTATTGGAGATCCCATTTCCGTACCAACTCAAGATATGCTTATTGGCCTCTATGTATTAACGAGTGGGAATCGCCGAGGTATTTGTGCAAATAGGTATAATCCATATAATTACAGAAATTATCAAAATAGAAGAATTGACGATAATAACTATAAATATACAAAAGAAAAAGAGCCCTTTTTTTGTAATTCTTATGATGCAATTGGAGCTTATCGGCAGAAAAGAATCCTTTTAGATAGTCCTTTGTGGCTCCGGTGGCGACTAGATCAACGCGTTATTACTTCAAGAGAAGCTCCCATCGAAGTTCACTATGAATCTTTGGGTACCTATCATGAGATTTATGGACACTTACTAATAGTAAGAAGTATAAAAAAAGAGATTCTTTGTATATATGTTCGAACCACTGTTGGTCATATTTCTCTTTATCGAGAAATCGAAGAAGCTATACAAGGGTTTTTAGGGGCCTGCTCATATGGTACCTAATCATATGTTATCCAAGCTAAGTAGTTCTATGAAACCAGTGTGACTTCGAGTCCCTCCAGCTCAACTAGGACCATAATTCCTGGATTTATACGCGAATCAAGATCGAGAAAAGGAAGTTTTCCAATCATTGACTCAAACCCATTGTCAAACCCTACTCATTGGAATATGGAGGTACTTATGGCAGAACGGGCCGATCTGGTCTTTCGCAATAAAGTGATAGATGGAACTGCCATTAAACGACTTATTAGTAGATTAATCGATCACTTCGGAATGGCATATACATCACATATTCTGGATCAAGTAAAGACTCTGGGGTTCCGGCAAGCCACTGCTACATCCATTTCATTAGGAATTGATGATCTTTTAACAATACCTTCTAAGGGATGGTTAGTCCAAGATGCTGAACAACAAAGGTTAATCTTGGAAAAACACCATCATTATGGAAATGTACACGCGGTAGAAAAATTACGACAATCTATTGAGATATGGTATGCTACAAGTGAATATTTGCGACAAGAAATGAATCCTAATTTTCGGATGACTGATCCTTTTAATCCAGTCCATATGATGTCCTTTTCGGGAGCTAGAGGAAATGCATCTCAAGTACACCAATTAGTAGGTATGAGAGGATTAATGTCAGACCCACAAGGACAAATGATTGATTTACCTATTCAAAGCAATTTACGGGAGGGATTGTCTTTAACAGAATATATCATTTCTTGTTATGGAGCCCGCAAAGGAGTTGTGGATACTGCTGTACGAACATCGGATGCTGGATATCTTACACGGAGACTTGTTGAAGTAGTTCAACACATTGTTGTACGTAGAACAGACTGTGGCACCATCCAAGGGATTTTTGTAAGTTCTCGAAATGGGATGATGTCGGAAAGAATTTTTATCCAAACATTGATTGGCCGTGTATTAGCAGACGATATATATATAGGATCGCGATGCATTGCCGTTCGAAATCAAGATATTGGTATTGGACTTGTCAATCGATTCATAACCTTTCAAACACAACCCATCTGTATTCGAACTCCCTTTACTTGTAAGAGTACGTCTTGGATCTGTCGATTATGTTATGGCCGGAGCCCTACTCATGGCGACCTCGTCGAATTGGGAGAAGCTGTAGGTATTATTGCGGGTCAATCTATTGGGGAACCCGGCACTCAACTAACATTAAGAACTTTTCATACCGGTGGAGTATTCACCGGAGGTACTGCAGAACATGTGCGAGCCCCTTCTAATGGAAAAATCAAATTCAATGAGGATTTGGTTCATCCCACACGTACACGTCACGGGCATCCCGCTTTTCTATGTTCTATAGACTTGTATGTAACTATTGAGAGTGAAGATATTATACATAACGTGACTATTCCACCAAAAAGTCTTATTTTAGTTCAAAACGATCAATATGTACAATCAGAACAAGTGATTGCTGAGATTCGCGCGGGAACATACACCTTTCATTTTAAAGAGAGGGTTCGAAAACATATTTATTCTGACTCAGAGGGGGAAATGCACTGGAGTACCGACGTATATCATGCACCCGATTTTACATATAGTAATGTACATCTCTTACCAAAAACAAGTCATTTATGGATATTATCAGGAGGCTCGTACAAATCCAGTGTAGTTCCTTTTTCACTCCATAAAGATCAAGATCAAACGAACATTTATTTTCTTTCTGCCAAAGGAAAAGCTATTTCTAGCTTTTTAGTAAATACAGTAAATAATGATCAAGGGAAACACAAATTCTTTACTTCGGGTCTTTCTGGTAAAAAAGAAAGCAGTATTCCTGATTATTCAGAATTTAATCGAATCATAGATACGGATCATTCTAATCTCATATTTCCTTCTCTTCTCTACAAAGATTCTGATTTATTTTTATTGGCAAAGAGGCGAAGAAATAGATTCATCATTCCATTCCAATGGATTCAAGAACGAGAGAAAGAACTACCGCCTCGTTCCAGTATTTTGATTGAAATACCGATAAATGGTATTCTTCGGAGAAAAAGTATTCTTGCTTATTTTGATGATCTTCAATACAGAAGAAAGGGTTCAGGAATTACTAAATATGGGGCTATAGGCTTGCATTCAATCCTCAAAAAAGAGGATTTAATTGAGTATGGAGGAGTCAAAGAACTTAAGCCAAAATACCAAACGAAAGTAGATCGATTTTTTTTCATTCCCGAGGAAGTGCATATTTTACCTGAATCTTCTTACATAATGGTACGAAACAATAGTATTATTGGAGTAGATACGCGAATCACTTTAAATACAAGAAGCCGAGTAGGCGGATTGGTCCGAGTGGAGAAAAAAAACAAAAGGATTGAACTTAAAATCTTTTCTGGAGATATCCATTTTCCTGTAGAGATGGATAAGATATTACGACACAGTGGCATCTTGATACCACCGGGAAGGGTAAAAAAAAGATTGAAGGAATCAAAAAGATTGAAAAATTGGATCTATGTCCAATGGATCACACCTACCAAGAAAAAATATTTTGTTTTGGTTCGGCCCGTAATCATATATGAAATAGCGGATGGTATAAATTTAGAAAAACTTTTTCCCCAGGATTCGTTGCAGGAAAAAGATAATTTAGAACTTAGAATTGTAAATTATATTCTTTATGGAAATGGCAAACCTATTTTGGGAATTTCCGGAACCAGTATTCAATTAGTTCGGACTTGTTTAGTGTTGAACTGGGACCAAGGCAACAAAGGTTCTTCTAGCGAAGAAGCCCACGCTTCCTTTGTTGAAGTAAGTACAACAGGTCTGATTCGCGATTTCCTAAGAATCAACTTAGTGAAATCCCATATTTCGTATATCAGAAAAAGAAATGATCCGTTAGGGTCCGTATTGATCTCTGATAATAGGTCAGATCGTATCAATCCATCTTATTCTATTTGTTCCAAGGAAAGTATTCAACAATCACTTAAAGAAAATCAAGGAACTATTCATACGTTGTTGAATAGAAGTAAGGACTCTCAATCTTTAATAATTTTGTCATCATCTAATTGTTTTCAAATGGGTCCATTCAACGATGTAAAAGATTACAATGTGATAAAAGAATCAATTAAAAGAGATCCTCTAATTCCAATTAGGAATTCGTTAGGCCCTTTAGGAACAGCCTGTCAAGTTACAAATATTTATTACATTTTAAAAACTCATAATCAGATCTCGGTAACTAAATATTTGCAACTTGACAATTTAAAACAGACCTTTCAAGTACTTAAATATCTTTTAATGGACGAAAAAGGGAGAATTTATAATTCCGATCCATGCAGTAACATCCTTTTTAATCCATTCAACTTGAATTGGCATTTTCTCCATCATAATTATTGTGAAAAAAGATCCACAATAATTAGCCTTGGGCAGTTTCTTTTCGAAAATGTCTGTATAACCAAACATGGACCACACCTAAAATCAGGTCAAGTTATAATTGTTCAAATTGACTCTGTAGTAATAAGATCGGCGAAGTCTTATTTGGCCACTCCAGGAGCAACTGTTCATGGACATTATGGAGAAATACGTTCCGAAGGAGATACATTAGTTACATTTATATATGAAAAATCGAGATCTGGTGATATAACGCAGGGTCTTCCAAAAGTGGAACAGGTGTTAGAAGTGCGTTCAATTGATTCAATATCAATGAACTTAGAAAAGAGAGTTGAGGGTTGGAACGAACGTATAACACGAATTCTTGGAATTCCTTGGGGATTCTTGATTGGTGCTGAGCTAACTATAGTGCAAGGTCGTATTTCTTTGGTTAATAAGATCCAAAAGGTTTATCGATCCCAGGGTGTGCAGATCCATAATAGACATATAGAAATTATTGTGCGTCAAATAACATCAAAAGTGTTGGTTTCAGAAGATGGAATGTCTAATGTTTTTTTACCCGGAGAACTAATTGGATTGTTTCGAGCGGAGCGAACGGGGCGTGCTTTGAAAGAAGCGATTTGTTACCGAGCTATATTATTGGGAATAACGAAAGCATCTCTAAATACTCAAAGTTTCATATCCGAAGCAAGTTTTCAAGAAACTGCTCGAGTTTTAGCAAAAGCCGCTCTACGTGGTCGTATCGATTGGTTGAAAGGTCTGAAAGAGAATGTTGTTCTAGGGGGGATGATACCCGTTGGTACCGGATTCAAAGGATTAGTGCACCGTTCAAGGCAGCATACTAACATTTCTTTGGAAACCAAAAAGAAGAATTTATTTGAGTGCGAAATAAGAGATATTTTGTTCCACCACAGAGAATTATTTGATTTTTGCATTTCAAAGAATGTACATGATACATCAGAACACTTATTTCTAGGATTTAATGATTCTTAAGAGCAGATTTATCCCTTATTTTCTATTTGTGTTGCAGTCATTTGATTTGGTAATAGTACTAAAGATAATAACGAATAGAAAGAATAAAAAAAAGATGTAATGGCTTGGATCGTGTATCAACGACCAATCTCCGTTAGAAGAGAAGGTTCCGTGGGAACAAT